ACGCTGGTTCAAATCCAGCTCGGCCCAACAATTCGTCAATCTACCATGAGATGGTATAAATTCTTGCCCTTCCAAAATAGCCGATACGTAGGAGTCAAATTTTCTGCTATATCCCTTAATTTACCTGGGATTGTAGTTCAATTGGTTAGAGCACCGCCCTGTCAAGGCGGAAGTTACGGGTTCGAGCCCCGTCAGTCCCGATAAATCCAATAAATCCATCAATTAAACTCTCTCTTTTCTGTGAAAGATGGGACAAAGGGCAGGGCATAATTTCCTTCCCAAGAAAAGGGTTTCTTTTTTTTTTCGTATTTCTCATCATCAAACAAATAGATGCAAATTTTCGGTACGTCAACGGGTACCGATTGATGATATAAATATATATATATTTGGATTAGTACAATTGTTGGTAGCATTATATTCAGGATTCCAAGATATATTGGATCTTTGTTTTTTCAATTGTTCATAATAGAATATGGGCAGAGAATACCACAGGGTTCTTGGTAGGACATACGTAGCACATACACAAATGGAATTCATTTGTTATATGACCAAAAATCAAAAGAAAGGAAATCTAATTTCCCCCACGAGCTACGTTTCCAAATTATCTAGGTTTCTGGTTCTGATTTTGGGGAATCTCAATTAGTAAATTTCTTAATTTGAATTTGAAAAATATATTTTATTCAAATTGCACACTGAACTTTTAATATATGTATCCTAGCCCTAAATATAAGAATCTGAGGAAAGAGGATAAAAGAAGGATAAAGATCGTCCCATAATGGCATCTTTCGAATTAATTTAGTGAAGCAATTAATAAAAATTCCCCCCTATTTTTCTATTTATTGTATTTTCGGAGTCCCGTCGAAATCAAAAAGGCTACTATTGGTAGAATATTAGATTCTTTTTACTAGGATTCATCTTTATCACACTTCAAAGAAAATTAGATCATTAAAAAAAAGTTTTAGAATTTAACTTCTTTCTTTTTCCATTTCACCTCTATTGTTTATTTTGGTTTGTGGCTAATGGAAGTGGAAGGGTCGTCCGAGAAGTATCATCGGATAATGATACAGGAAAGGCGTAGGGTAGGTTAGCGAAAAGAAAGAACAGGACAGTAAATAAAAAAATTCTTGATTGGATCAGGAATCCCATTTTTTATTTGATTCGGTGTGGATAAAAGATGTTTTTATGGTATACTAGTCAATTTTCGAGATGAGTTTATTTCATAGCTCAGATATTGTTATTTAGGCTATGGATTCGATTGAATAAGGTCGATAGGTAATTCATCTATTGAATTTACAGGCAAAAGGTTTATTATCTCTATGGGATTAAATCCTGAGTTATTGTAAAATTAAAATAAAAAAACGATTAAATTATTAAATTATGGAAGTAAATATTCTTGCATTTATTGCTACTGCATTGTTCGTTCTCGTGCCTACTGCTTTTCTACTTATCATTTACGTAAAAACAGTCAGTCAAAATCAAAGTAAAAATGATTAATAAATTTGACCAAAACCCGACTTCTTGCGAAAAGGATTCAAGTTCCGCGTCTTAGTCTTAAATGAAATGCGCGGACTAGAATCGTCAGTATTCTATGCGATCCGATAGTATATGGTAGAAAGAAAGATTCATATATTTCTTTCTACCATACTTTCTCGTTGTTTTATTGTTTTTATTGTAGTGTAGTGTAAAAAGAAAGGGGTCCTATACAGTGTATAAAACACTTCAGTACTGTAGTAAAGTTGTACTCTAATAATAATACAAACTTAATATAAATAAATTTTAAATACTACATACAATAGGCTGGATCTTCCTATATGTAGATATAACTTCCATATATGTAATGTACATAGTACCTAATTCTATTTCTTTGCTACATCTATTTGTTCCAGTTGAAAAAACTTTTCAGAATGATCTATAAAGCTATTGATAGAGTTTTATTCCTCAACTCAATTCATAGTACCTCTAGAGTCCACTTCTTCCCCATACTACCAGTGAAAGAGAAAATGTAAAGACTACCATTAAACCAGCCCACGCGAGACTTACTATATCCATGTGAATTATGTCCCCTAATTTCTAGAAATTATTCTATTATTGTTCACTAATAATAGTGGGATGAATGGCGCATAGTCAAAAAGGTATTCTGACCCAACACTATTGATGAACCAATCAACGAAATAAATTTCTATTTATAAAAAACCTATACTTGATACTTGCTTAGAATTAAACAAGTATAAAAAAAAAAAACTCTGCTGTGCTTATGCTGGGGAAGAATTAAGCCAGTTCTATTAACAAAAGAGTTAGATCAGCAGAACAAGAACAGAGCAGTAGATTTTTATTATTTTGTTGATCAGGCGACACCCAGATTTGAACTGGGGAAAAAGGATTTGCAGTCCCCCGCCTTACCACTCGGCCATGTCGCCAAAAAATACAAACTAGATGAAATCTTTTCCTTTATTGGTTCCTTTGGGTTAGTTAACTTCTTTTTTTTTTTATTGTACTTGTA